AATAAGATGCCTGAGTAAAGGGTTATTTTGATAGAATAAATTATGTAATTTTGTTACTCTTATTGTGTACTATTAAGAATTAAACTTAATCTTTGAAAATCAAAATTTCATGGGCATCATACACTATAATACAAAGGAAAGATAAGCTAACTTAAGCTTTTAGGTTCATACCCTAAATATAGAATCAAAATATTCTTCTTTCTAATTTTATTTAATTCTTCGAAACTTTTATTGGCAAATACTATAATAATTGGGGTTATTATAACTATTTGCTCAAATAACTGAATTTCTATATGAATAGGGTTAGAATTATCACTCCTGTCGTTTATTCCTTTTATTCAAACAGACAACTTAATAAGATCAGAGTCAATAATCAAATACTTTATTATTCAAAGCGTGGCATCAACAATAATACTATTCAGTGTAGTTATTATATTAATTGGGGTTAATATAATAAATGAAACTATTATAACTATTGCGATACTTATAAAACTAGGTTCAGTACCTTTTCATAACTGGGTTTTAATAATTATCGAAATATTGTCATATTATACTATATTTTCCTTGTTAACTATTTTAAAAGCCCCCCCCCTACTTATTATGTACCAAATCAATAGTATAAATCTTTTTATCCCAATTATTCTTAGAATAATCTTCAGTGCAATTCTTTGTTTAAATCAAGCTTCAATCCGAAAAACTCTAGCATACTCTTCAATCTTTAATATTAGTTTAATATTAATTATTATAGACTCAATAAATATATTAGTTTTATATTTAGCATTTTATTCTATTATAATGATTACAATAACAAATATTATTAAAAACTTAAAAATTAACTTCATTAATCAAATAGTTATAAATGAATTTAATAACTCCATTAAGATAAATCTTTGAATCAATATACTTTCAATAAGAGGTTTTCCACCTATGATTGGGTTCTTAGGAAAAATAATAGTTATTCAAACTTTAATTCAAAAAAATGAATTTTTACTGCTGCTGATTCTACTTTTAAGATCTATGTTAGTAACAATATTTTACACTCGAATAGCATTTACCTCAATGATATTAACTATTTCAACAAAAAAATGAAATAAACATTATACAAGCACTCTATACTACCCGATAGTAGTGAACATTATTTTCACTCCAGTGTTTATTTCATTAACAAGAATCCTATAGAGATTTTAAGTTAAGGAATAAACTTATAGCCTTCAAAGTTATAAATATCTATAGTTTAAAGGTAAGTCTTAGAAAGACTCTATCATTATTAAGCTTGCAACTTAAAGTTTTATGTTAAACTATAAGACCTCAAAATGTAAAACTAATATTTATTAAGAGAATTATAAAAATTCTTAAGTAAATTTACAGTTTACCACTTAAATCAGACATCTTAATTTTGTAAACAACTATGAAGTTTTACTATTTCATGTACAAATTCATCTTACACATGAATAAATGACTATTTTCAACTAACCACAAAGATATTGGAACCTTATATTTTTTATTTGGTATTTGATCGGGTATAGTGGGAATAATACTAAGTATAATCATTCGAATTGAATTAGCACAGCCAGGGACATTTATTAATAATGATCAAGCTTACAATGTTATTGTTACATCTCATGCTTTCATTATAATTTTCTTTATAGTTATACCAATTATAATTGGGGGATTCGGAAACTGACTGCTTCCTTTAATAATTGGGGCTCCTGATATGGCGTTTCCTCGACTAAATAATATAAGATTTTGGCTTTTACCTCCCTCTCTAACTCTTCTTATAATAAGATCCTTAGTAGAAATAGGGGTAGGAACAGGGTGAACTGTATACCCCCCCCTATCAAGTAATATTGCTCATGCTGGGCCTAGTGTAGATATATCTATTTTTTCTCTTCATCTTGCAGGTATCTCGTCTATTCTAGGAGCAGTAAACTTTATTACTACTGTAATAAATATACGCCCTAAAGGAATGTCTTTAGATCGAACCCCTTTATTTGTTTGATCAGTTTTAATTACAGCTATTCTACTATTACTCTCACTTCCAGTACTAGCAGGAGCAATTACAATACTATTAACAGATCGAAATATTAATACTACATTTTTTGATCCCGCCGGAGGGGGGGACCCTATCCTTTATCAACACTTATTTTGATTCTTTGGTCATCCTGAAGTTTATATCTTAATTCTACCTGGATTTGGATTAATCTCACACATTATCAGTCAAGAAAGAGGAAAAACAGAATCATTTGGGTATATTGGGATAGTTTATGCAATATTATCCATTGGAATTTTAGGATTTGTAGTTTGGGCTCATCATATGTTTACTGTGGGTATAGACGTGGATACTCGAGCTTATTTTACTTCAGCTACAATAATTATTGCGGTACCAACTGGAATTAAAATTTTTAGTTGAATAGCAACTATACATGGAGTTTCTATTAAAACTTCAATTTCCATAATATGGTCAGCAGGATTCGTATTCCTTTTCACTATGGGGGGATTAACAGGTATTGTTCTTTCTAACTCATCTATTGATGTAGTTTTACATGATACTTATTATGTCGTAGCTCATTTTCATTACGTTTTGTCTATGGGAGCAGTATTTGCAATTATAGCAGGATTTATCCAATGATACCCATTATTTACTGGAATAACAATAAATCCAAAATGACTAAAAATTCAGTTCTCGGTAATATTTATTGGGGTCAATACAACGTTTTTTCCACAACACTTTTTAGGACTTAGTGGTTTACCACGACGATACTCAGATTATCCAGACATATATACATCATGAAATATTTTATCCTCTATTGGAAGAATAATTTCATTAACAAGTATTATAATTATAATCTTCATCTTGTGAGAAAGAATATTATCTAAACGAGTCTCCTTATTTAACTTCAGTAATAATTCATCTATTGAGTGACTTCAACAAATACCTCCACAAGAACATTCATATTCAGAATTACCCATAATAATTAAGTAAAATCAGTATGGCAGACTAGTGCAATGAACTTAAGATTCATATATAAATCATTTAATATTTTGCTGAAAATAGCTACATGAAATATATTAAGATTCCAAGATGCAGTATCTCCTATTATAGAACAGTTGATTATATTTCATGACCATACTATGATAGTCTTAACAATAATTACTATCGCAGTACTATATATGATCTCATCATTAATCTTTAACAAATTCATTAACCGAGTTCTGTTAGAAGGACAAATAATTGAACTTATTTGAACCCTAATACCGGCATTGTTATTAATTGTGATTGCCCTCCCCTCCCTTAAAATTCTTTACCTACTAGAAGAAATTAATAAGCCGATAATTACCCTTAAAGCAATTGGCCATCAATGGTATTGAAGCTATGAATACTCTGACTTCAAAAAAATTGAATTTGACTCCTATATAAAACAGACTAATTCACTTGAACCTAATGAATACCGACTATTAGAAGTAGATAATCGAATTCTTCTCCCTTTCAATGTACAAACACGAATTTTAGTTACTTCTTATGACGTTATCCACTCTTGAACAATCCCTGCTTTAGGGGTTAAAATTGATGGGTCCCCCGGTCGGATTAATCAAGGGAGAATTCTATTAATACGTCCTGGAGTCTTTTTTGGACAATGCTCAGAAATCTGTGGAGCAAATCACAGATTCATACCTATTACTTTAGAATCAGTTAATATAAAGTCATTTACTAATTGAATTAAAAACTTCTCTTCATTAAGTTACTTAAATGCAAAGTATTGGTCTCTTAAACCAAATTATAGTAACAGCGAATACTCTTAATGAAAGATTCTAGTTTAAAACAAAACATTAACTTGTCAGGTTTAAATTACAATTGTCTGTTGTGTATCTTTATACCTCAAATAGCCCCTACCTGATGAACACTATTAATATTAATTACTATAATAATGCTTATATTATCAATCACTATAAACTACTTTACTTATAAAACACCTATAAAAACTGAGGCATATTTTACTATTAAAAAACTTAACTGAAAATGATAATAAATTTATTCTCAGTATTTGACCCTGCAACAGGAAGCCTATCCTTAAATTGAATTAGAATTTTCTTATTTATAATACTACCCATTCCTTACTGAAATTTACATAGAAAGCCTATATATATAATCTTCATAACTATAAATAAATTAATAAATGAAATCATTATACATTTAAAAAAATCTGAACCTTCAATTCTTCTAGTAAGATTATTTATATTCATCTTAATTAATAATATTATAGGGTTACTCCCTTATGTATTTACCGCATCATCACATTTAGTATTTTCATTAACAATAGCATTAACTTTATGAATTTCTCTTATATTATTCGGGTGAATCAATAAAACCAACAGAATATTTACACACCTAGTACCAGTAGGTACTCCCTACCCACTTATACCATTTATAGTATTAATTGAATCCATTAGAAATATTATTCGGCCAGGGTCCTTAGCAGTTCGACTAAGAGCAAACATAATTGCTGGTCACTTATTAATATCATTATTAGGAAACAATTTAATTTCAAATTTTACAGCATTACTATTTATAATATGATTATTTATAGGGCTTATAATATTTGAAATGGCAGTGGCATTTATTCAATCATATGTATTTATAACACTTTCCACACTTTACTCTAGAGAAATTTAGCTATGAAAAACCATCCATTTCATTTAGTAGAAAATAGTCCTTGACCATTAACAGGATCTATAGGACTTATATCAATGACTTCCGGAACAGTTATATGATTTCATCATAATGAAATATGATTAATAAATTTAGGAACAATTATTATTCTCCTTACTATGATTCAATGATGACGTGATGTAATTCGAGAATCAACTTTTCAAGGCCTCCATACTAAAAGTGTAGTAAGGAGAATAAAGTGAGGAATAATTTTATTTATTACTTCAGAAGTATTATTCTTTTCATCTTTTTTCTGAGCATTCTTTCATAGAAGCCTAGCTCCTACAATTGAAATTGGCATACAATGACCTCCATTAGGAGTAAAGCCTTTCAACCCAATAAGAATTCCAATACTAAATACTATAATCTTACTCTCTTCAGGAATTTCTATTACTTGAGCTCATAATGCTCTCCTTAATAGTAATTTCACTCAAACTATGCAAAGATTAATCATTACAATTGTATTAGGGATTTACTTTACAATTCTTCAAGCGGTAGAGTATGTTGAAGCACCATTTACTATAGCAGATTCAGTATACGGGTCAACATTTTTTATAGCAACTGGATTCCATGGCCTTCATGTTATTATCGGAACAATCTTTATTATAATTTCAACTATCCGAATTTTTAAACTTCATTTGTCTAATGGCCATCATGTAGGATTTGAGGCTTCAGCATGATATTGACACTTCGTAGACGTAGTATGACTATTCCTTTATATTTCAATTTATTGATGAGGAAGTTAATTCATTTAGTATAAAAAGTATTTAAAGCTTCCAACTTTAGGGTTTAAAAATTAAAATGAGTAATCAATACAGTTTTACTAGCATTAATATTAATTAGACTAATTCTTATAGCAATTATTATACTAATTTTAGCTGTGAGAAAAAAAGCTATTATAGATAGCCAAAAAGCTACCCCATTTGAATGTGGGTTTAATCCTATATCCTATAGTCGTATTCCTTTCTCAATTCACTTTTTCATAATTGCAGTAATCTTCTTAATTTTTGATATTGAAATTATTATAATTATACCTATAATTTTAACTGTAAAAACCACAATAATTAAGTATTGAGTACTTACATCAATTTCATTTATTATAATTTTAGCTTTAGGCTTAGTCCACGAATGAAAAAATGGAATAATTAACTGAACTTTTTAATAATGGGGTTATATTTAATTATAATATTTGGTTTGCAATCAAAAGGTGCTACATCTATAAGCTAACCTTTAACGTAGAAGTAAAATTTACATTTAGCTTCGACCTAAATTTTAAGGAGAATACACCTTCATGTTTTAATTGAAGCCAAAGGGAGAGGCTTCTTAATGTTAATAAGAAAAATGATTTAAGAATCCAATTAAAAGAGACTATGTCATAAGGATAGCTGCTAACTAATCCTTAAAGCGGTTTAATTCCGTTTTTCTCTTCATTTACATAGTTTATGAAAACATTTTATTTTCATTAAAAAGAAAATACAAGAGTATTTGTGAGTATGCTTCCAAATATTATATTTCCCCATCAACTTCACTGAAATGCTCTAAATAAGCTATAAAAGCTATGTGAATATTACTATTCAAAAAATCATAGTAATAAAAAAAACCTTTAAGGAATTCAAAGAATAAACCTGCATTGAATTAGACAACTTTATTAAATAATAAGAAGTTCCTAAGCCGCCAAAATATTCACCTCACAATATTCTATAATTTAAGTTTTTTCCTAATATAAAACTTATAAAAAAGCTGGTATAAGAATATCTGTATATAAACCATATTGAGCCATTTAAAATATAATAAGTTAAAACCATAAAATCCTTAACAAAATTTAATTCGTAACCAATGTATAATCCTAAAGCCACAATCAATACAGTTAAGACTTTCACGTAAAGGGGAAACACTAAAAAGCTTATATCTAAATTTATTACTCATATAAACAAACAACCAAAAGTGATAGAAAAAAATGATAGTATCATGATACTATATTTCATATAAGAAATATCTTCCCCTAAGCTTAGGTAACTTATATAGCTGAATCCCTTTAAAATTCTATAATAAAATAAACGAATTCTATATAAAGCAGTTAGTCCTAAGCCAAAGTAAAACAAAATAAATATAATTATTCTTAAACTGTTAAATATAGATAATTCCACAATTAAGTCTTTTGAATAAAATCCTGAAAGAAAGGGAATCCCACATAACGCTATATTTGAAATATTAAAACAACAACAAGTCACAGGTATAACTAAACAAATAGAACCTATTACCCGAATATCCTGATAGCCTCCCATCAAATGAATAATAATTCCTGAACATAAAAATAATAAAGATTTAAATATAGCATGAGACAGTAAATGAAAAAAAGACAAATCCACTAACCCCAAAAATAAACATCTTATTATTAAGCCTAATTGACTTAATGTAGATAAAGCAATAATTTTTTTTAAGTCAAACTCATAATTAGCACAAAAAGAAGATATAATTATAGTTATTAAGCTAATAAATAATAAAAAGTTATTTATAAAGTATCTATAATTAAAAAAACGAATTAATAAGTAAACCCCAGCAGTAACTAACGTTGAAGAATGAACTAACGAAGATACAGGGGTGGGGGCTGCTATAGCTGCTGGTAGTCAACTAGAAAAGGGAATTTGAGCACTTTTAGTGAAAGAAGAGATAATTACTATATAAAAAATATTTTCACTAAAAAAATCTAAATAAAAAATAAAATTTCATCTCCCATAGTTAAATATCCAAGCAATAGAAATTAATAGTCCAATATCACCTAAGCGATTAATTAAACAAGTAATTATTCCAGCTAAATATCTCTTCAATGATCTATAATAAATTACTAAACAATAAGATACTAGACCTAAACCATCCCAACCTAATATAATTCTTAAAATATTAGGACTCAAAATTATAAGAAGTATTCTAAAAACAAATAAAAGTACTAAGAACAAAAAACGAACTGAACTATAATTGTAACTACCTATATATACTCTTCTATATAAGATTACTATAGACGAAATAAATATAACAACAAAAACAAAACATAAAGAAAATCAATCTAAGTAAATAATATAATTTAATGAAAAGGAATTACCCTCATAAAGAAGCCATTCTAGTAGTATTCTCCTATTTCAAACCAAAAATCTTATAGAAACATATAAAAAAATAAAAGAAAAAATTAACATAATAATAAACCAAATATAATACATATTTAATATAATTTAGAATAAAAATAAACTTCTTAGGATCCACAAACCTATATTTTTTATAAACTACCTAAATAACAATCTACTATATAATTCTCAAAATAATAACACAAAAAAATAATAAAGGGATAATATGTATAAATAGACACAAAAACTCCATTAGACTAATAGAAGAAAAACTATACAAATTATTATAAAGCCCATGTTGACTATAGCTATATAGGTAATATCTAAAACAAGCACAAAAAAAGGAAATACCAATAAAAAAAACCATTGAGTTCAATCAAAATCTTAATATACTTCTTAAAATTATTACTTCGCTAAGGAAATTGATTCTTGGAGGGCAACTTATATTAAAAGAACAATAAATAAATCAAAATATTGAACATCTAGGTATATAAACTATTAAACCTTTATTAATAAAAAAACTCCGACTTCCAGTACGTATATAGAACAGATTCGCTATATAAAATAGCCCTGAGGAACAAAATCCGTGACCTAATATTAATAAATAAGAACCTATTAACCCCCAAGAACTTATTGTTATCAAGCCTATAATTACTATCCCTATGTGAGCGACAGAAGAATAAGCAATTAAACACTTAATATCCCCTTGAGTTAAACAAACCAACCCAATTAATAAAGAACCTACTAAAGATAAAGAATACCAAATAAAAGAATAATTTGTATATATAAATTCATACATAAATATAATTCGAATTAACCCATAACCACCAATCTTCAATATCAAGCCTGCTAAAATTATTGAACCTGACACCGGAGCTTGAACATGAGCCTTTGGTAATCAAAAATGAACTAAATACATAGGTAACTTTACTATAAAGACAAAGACTAGAATGAAATGAATTAATACAAACTCTGAATTAAATTTTATATAATCAAAAAACAAAGAACCATATATAATATATAAATTTGTGATTAAAAACAAAAGAGGTAATGAAACTAAAACTGTATAAAAAAATAAGTATAAACCTGCCATTAACCGCTCTGGTTGATATCCTCAGCCTAAAATTAAAATTAATAATGGTACGAGAACAAATTCAAAAGAAATATACATATATAAAAAATTTAAAGAGCTAAAAATAACTACCAAAAAAAATGATAATAGTAAGTTAATTACTATATATAAAGAAACCCTAATTGAATTTATTATAGAAATAATTATAAAAGATCTAATTAAAAAACCTATAAGAATTAGATTTAGAGAAAAATAATCAACCCCTAAAAAATATGAAATCCTTGAAAAAAATGAATTACAACCTCTTATTAATATAATTATAAATAAAAAAAGATATAATAATTGACTAATTAACCATGTATTCAACATGTAACTAATTGGGATCATCATAATTATATAAATAATAATACCTATCATAAACTCATTGAACCTAAATAATCATTACCATAACAACGAATTATTCTAACTAAAACTCTTAAACCTAAAACCCCCTCACAAACAAAAAAAACTATTATAACTAATATTAAATAAAACCCACAGGAAAAAAAAAGGAAATAATATATATATATTATTAGTAAAGAAACTACTACAAATTCTAAACTTAATAAACATAGGAAAATATGCTTACGAATTATTAGTAATGAAATCATAGATAATATATATATATATATAAATATATAAAAAATAAGTTTTAATAATTTAACAAAAAATTTTAGTCTTGTAAACTAAGCTTAGGAAACTTACCTTTAAAACTTCAGCAAAGCATATTTTTATACATCTTTAATACCCAAAATTAATATTTTCTTTAAAATATTTGCTGAAATAAAAATAATTATATTAAAATTTATACTAATAATTTCATCCGTTATTCCTATCTTGAGTACTCCTATATCTATAGGAATTTTCCTACTTATTCAAACCTCAATTTCAACTATACTAATAGCAAAACTTATAGTATCTTCATGAATACCAATAATTATGTTTCTTATATTAATTGGTGGGCTGCTAATCTTATTTATATATATAAGTAGAATTGCGTCAAACGAAAAATTTAAACCTACTCTAATATTCTTTCTATTCTTCACCTTAATATTAATTCCCTTTGAAGAAATAATAAGAGAAAATCAAATAAATGACATTCAACAATGGAATTTTCCTATCGAATCAATTACATTGTTGAAAATTTACAATAAAAAAACTATAGCAATTACAATTATAGTATTTCTTTACTTATTATTAGCAATAATCTCAGTTACAAAAATTATTAAAATCTATAGGGGCCCCCTACGGTCTAAGTAATCCCTACCTTAAATGAATAAGCCACTACGAAAAAGTGATAAAATCTTTGTAATCATTAACAATGCATTAATTGACTTACCAGCACCTATTAATTTATCTGCTTGGTGAAACTTTGGTTCCATTTTAGGAGTTTGCCTATCAATTCAACTAGTTTCTGGGATTCTTCTTTCTATACACTACACTGCTAATATTGAAATAGCATTCAATAGAGTAAGACATATTATACGAGATGTTAACTATGGGTGGTTGATACGAAATATTCACTCAAATGGTGCTTCCTTATTTTTTATTTGCATATACCTCCATGTAGGGCGAGGCATATACTATGGGTCATACCACTTAATAAAAACATGAAATATAGGAATTATTATTATATTAGCTACTATAGCTACTGCATTTTTGGGGTATGTACTGCCCTGAGGGCAAATATCCTTCTGAGGTGCTACTGTAATTACTAACCTTCTCTCGGCATTTCCCTATGTAGGAACTATTTTGGTAAACTGAATTTGAGGGGGATTTAGAGTAGACAACGCTACACTTTCCCGATTTTTTAGACTTCATTTTATACTCCCATTTGTAATTATTATACTAACTATAATTCACTTATTCTTTTTACACTTAACAGGATCTAGAAACCCTATAGGAGTAAATTCTAACTTAGATAAAATCCCTTTCCATCCATTTTTTTCTATTAAAGATATTATAGGGTTTTGCATTACAATCACTTTATTAATAATTCTAGCAATATCAAACCCTTATTTATTGTCAGACCCAGATAATTTCACCCCGGCAAACCCAATAGTTACTCCTGTACATATTCAACCAGAATGATATTTCCTTTTTGCTTATGCTATCTTACGATCTATTCCCAATAAATTGGGGGGAGTTATAGCATTATTTCTATCTATTATTATCTTAGCAATTTTACCCTTTTCTATAAAATCAAAATTTAAAGGAATTCAATTTTACCCAGTAAATCAATTCAATTTCTGATTATTCTTAATAACAATTATCTTACTGACTTGAATTGGGGCTCGTCCTGTTGAACTACCTTATACTAATACAGGAATAATTTTAACAGTATTATACTTTTTTTACTTTTCTACTGACCCCCTTCTTACTAAAATTTGAGATAAAATTATTTATTAAATCTAGTTATTTAGCTTATTTATAAAGCATATATTTTGAAAATATAAGAAAGAATTTATTTAATAACTTAACAAAAAAAAATGATAAAAACACAGGGACTTTAATAAAACAAAAAAAATCATATAATTTAATCTTAAAGGTAAATAACACTTTCATGCTAAATATATTAGCTTGTCATAACGATAACGAGGTAAAGTTGCTCGAACTCAAATAAATAGAAAACATAAACAAATTAACTTAATGAAAAATACTAAACTATTTAAATTTGAACCTAAATAAATTACACACGTCAATAAACAAAGAAAAATAATTCTAGAATATTCAGAGATAAAAAGAAGGGCAAAACCCCCCCCACCATACTCAATATTAAATCCAGAAACTAACTCACTTTCACCTTCAGAAAAATCAAAGGGTGTTCGGTTACTCTCTGCTATACAACAAGAGAGCCAGCACAAAAAGATAGGAAATGAAATGAGAGCAAACCAAATTGAGCTTTGTAGTATATAAAATCCAGTGAAGTTGTATCCATCAACTAAAATAAAAAAACATAACAAAATTAATGACAAACTTACTTCATAGGAAATAGCCTGTGAAATTCTACGAATACAACCTAATATGGAATATAAACTATTTGAAGATCACCCACAAACTATTACCCCATAAACACCCAATCTTGAACAGCATAAAAAAAATACTAAACCTAAATCAAACTCTAAACAATTTACATAATAGGGAAATAAAACCCATAAAAAAAGAGATTGGACTAAACCTAAGACTGGGCAAATTATGTAAATTATATAATTAGAGTTAATAGGAAAGAATTGCTCCTTTATAAAAAGCTTTATACCATCTCTAAATGGTTGTAATAAACCTATATAACCTACTTTATTAGGTCCTTTACGAGATTGAATATAGCTAAGTACTTTCCGCTCTAAAAGAGTAAAAAATCCGACTGAAACTATTACAAAGACTAATAAAAAAACAAATCTAACTAAAAATATTAATGAATGTAAAAATACTTATTTAAATTCTAAATTTAATGCACTAATCTGCCAAATCACTTACATTTAAATCTTAACACTATCTGTATAGCCTACTGGTCCTTTCGTACTAAATAGTCAAATTTTTTCTTAGATAGAAACCAACCTGGCTCACGCCGGTCTGAACTCAAATCATGTAAGGGTTTAAAAGTCGAACAGACTTAAACTAAAGAATTCTGCTTCTTTATTTTTCCTTAATTCAACATCGAGGTCGCAAAAATAAATATAGATATGAACTCCCCATTATAATTACGCTGTTATCCCTAAGGTAACTTTATCTTTTTATCCTTAAGAAAGATCTTCAATTACACTAATAATGATCTTAAAAAATAAAGTTCAAATTTATTAACCACCCCAGCAAAAAACAACTTAATATTAACAAATTTTTATTATAAAACTATTAATATTAGCCGATTCAAGTTCTATAGGGTCTTATCGTCCCAAGAAATTACTTAAGCATTTTGACTCAAAATTAAACTTTTAAAAATTTTATAAATAAAGCTTAAATTTCATTAACCCATTCATACCAGCTCACAATTAAAGAGCTATTTATTATGCTACCTTTGCACAGTCAAAATACTGCAGCCATTTAATCATTCATAGGGCAGGAAATACCTTTTAAAAAACCAAAAAGAAATGTTTTTGATAAACAGTTGAACTTAATTTATTTGCCGAATTCATTATAAATAAATACAAAATTATACTAATTTAATCACTATTAAAATAAACTCAAATTTATTAACAAAACTAAATATAAAAATAAATACAATAAAATATTTACTAAACGAAAAAATTTGTTAAAAACTCAAACCAAAATTTAAAAGATAATAAATACATACATAAACAATATTGTAATAAACTATATTAAGCTTATCCATAATATAATAACACTTGAATTAATTTTTAATAAAAAGAAAACAAATACGTAATTAAATTACTTTCTTTAGTAACCAGATATACAAGAAATGTATAACATATAATTACTATAAAAATATTATTAAATCTTATAAAATAGATACTAAAATATTATTATTGAACTTCTAGATTCGGGAATATAAATTTAATTTAATTAATAAATTAACCCTGATACAAAAGGTACTATAAATTCTTTATTAAATTTATAGTTAAGCCTTTACAGATTACAAATTAAGATTAATTAATTAATATACTAAAACATAATAAATAAGCTAACAAAAATTTTTAAAAAGTTAAACTTACAATATCAGACAAAATTTTAAATTTTCTTATTAGTGTAAATAATAAACTTTATTAATAAGCTATAGCCTGCTCAATCTAACTTCACCTTCCGGTGAAGTTACTTTGTTACGACTTATCCTAACTTAATTTAGGAGTGACGGGCGATATGTACATAAAATAGAGCAAAATTCAATATAATTAATTAATTATACTTACTGTTAAATCCTTATTCAAAACAATTTTTATTAAAATTTTATCCTAATATTTATTATAAAAGTAATCCATAGAAACTCTAAAAAAACTGCACCTTGACCTAATATTTTTCTATATAATTAGTAAAAGAAAATATCTTATCAAAACATTCCTTAATATAGCGGTATACAAATACAAAATAAAGTAAAAACTATTGTGGTTTATCAATTCATCTACAGATTCCTCTAATAAGATACTTTACCGCCAAATTCTTTGAGCTTTAAAGACCTTAAACTAATACTATTCAGGTTAACATAATTTTACATAATGTATAATAGGGTATCTAATCCTAGTTTAAAGGCAAAACTTCACAGAGTAAAATTGGGGGTACAAAACATATAAATTCCACCCAAATAACATTTAATTAAAACCTGAATTATTTTTAACTGCTTAAACCTAAAAGATTAAGTTAAATAAATTGTTTAACCGCGAATGCTGGCACAAAATTAATCTATTTTAATTCAATAATTATTTCAAAATTTAATATATTAATAACCCTTATTACTGGAAAAATAAAAGATTTAAAATTTAACCATATAACTCTTTGAATAACTTAATAATAAAGCCAGAATAAAACTTTATTCTAAATTAAAATCATCAACGGCGTAACTTTTGCTTCCTCCCAACAAACAATTGAGATTCAAGGGGATATTATTATAAGAATAAATCTAAACAATAAATTATTATTGGGGTAATAATCTAAAGCTTAAATAAACTAATAAAACAAATAATTAAACAGTCTTACTTTAATTTAAATCCTTATAATAATAAAACATAGAAAAAATGTATAACCCTAAAAAACAATAAGAAAATTTCTATAGAAACAGCTTATTAAACAGTAGATTATTATTGGGGTAATAATCTAAAGCTTAAATAATAGACAAAAAGAAAAATAATTATAAAATCTTACATAAAAAAGGAAATTACTATAGAAACAGCTTATTAAACAGTAGATTATTATTGGGGTAATAATCTAAAGCTTAAATAATAGACAAAAAAGAAAAATAATTATAAAATCTTACATAAAAAAGGAAATTACTATAGAAACAGCTTATTAAACAGTAGATTATTATTGGGGTAATAATCTAAAGCTTAAATAATAGATGAAAGTTAGGCCATTATAAAATTACACACTTTTAATTTTAATATAAAAAAGGAAATTACTATAAAAATAGCTTATTAAACAGTAGATTATTATTGGGGTAATAATCTAAAGCTTAAATAATAGACAAAAAAGAAAAATAATTATAAAATCTTATATAAAAAAGGAAATTACTATAGAAACAGCTTATTAAACAGTAGATTATTATTGGGGTAATAATCTAAAGCTTAAATTATAGATAATTTTTTTTTCAAAAAAACCGGTATAGACTAAATTTCACTGGTCCAGTTAACAAATTCCACAGGGCAGCCTAATTATATAAATAATAATAATGATTTTTTAATGGAAGGCTTAACTTTTTAAATAAACCCCTTAACAAATCCCCAACAAATATTTGATCAATATAAAATATATTGTTTATATAATAAATATTTCATTAATTATAATATATTTAATATAAACTATAAGTTATTAAGAATTCCTTCTTTCTTTCTTTCTTACGAAAGAAGGAATTCTTTAATAAATATCTTATGTCAAATAAAATATTTATTTTATTATATAATAAATATTTTATTAATAATAAGATATTTATTATAATAAGTATTTAATATTAATAAAATATTTATTATATAATATAAATAATAATAATAATTTATTCTTTTGTAATTATTATTATTATTAATTATATAATTATTATATATAATATCTTTATTATTAATATTATATAATAAATATTTTATTAATAATAAGATATTTATTATAATAAGTATTTAATATTAATAAAATATTTATTATATAATAAAATAAATATTTCATTTGACATAAGATATTTATTAAAGAATTCCTTCTTTCGTAAGAAAGAAAGAAAGAAGGAATTCTTAATAACTTATAGTTTATATTAAATATATTATAATTAATGAAATATCTATTACTAAAAAGTACAAGGAAAAATGTACTGAAATCATGAAATTTTGCCAAAATAATCATGATTTTCCTTAGGAAATCCCCTCTTTTTTTTGTAAAAAAATTAAGCCATCCATACTTTTATTCAAATTAACATTTTTTTATCTTAT